TTGGTCTAAGCAAGATACGACTTATTCGAAATGAATTGAATGAACAATGAATAAAAATTCATGTTTCTGTGAGATTCTAGGTATTCCATAGTTCCTTCCCGCGTCAATTGCCAATTCTTGGTCATTGAGATTCATGGGCAATTTGGATGTTTATTTAGGTTTGGAACTCTCTCTTTTTTCCCCTTTCAAACAAATCTCAATGATTTCCGTTTTTATATTTGGAATCGCGTTAGGTCTAATTCCTATTACTTTGGCTGGATTATTTGTAACCGCATATTTACAATACAGACGTGGTGATCAGTTGGACCTTTGATTAATTAACAGATCTTTTTTAGATTGACCTTCTAAAAATAGGAGGTCCAATTTTTATTTCTGTTCAATTATTTCTGTGTAATTTTTGATCTAACAATACCAAGAATCGAATCACGCTCTGTAGGATTTGAACCTACGACATCAGGTTTTGGAGACCTACGTTCTACCGAACTGAACTAAGAGCGCTTTATTTATTATCAAACTAAATGCAACCCTACCCTAATATACCTTGCATACATATATTATGATATAGAATATCATAAAATTAAATAAAAAAAAGATTGATTCCGTATATGTATGTTCAATTTTTATGGATCTCAATTGATTCCTCGTTACTGTTCAGAAGATAAGTAATAGGTAGGGATGACAGGATTTGAACCTGTGACATTTTGTACCCAAAACAAACGCGCTACCAAGCTGCGCTACATCCCTTTCAATTGGTCTACAGTGTCATTGTAGAGAACCCCTGTCTTGTTTTCCACATTTTTTATTTATTTCCTCCATTGGTATACACAAATTATCTTGCCATTTCTTCTTTTTTGTCTCATATCATAGCATAGAACATATATAAAATATAATAAAAAGACTTATATACGTATGTATGAAATAATAAATATGAAATCCGCCGTAAAAAAAAATGAATATTTGGGGGGAATGTTGAGGCGGAAAGGGACATATTTTTTTTAATAAAAAGGGGAATATCTACCGAATTGAATTGTTGTACATTTCAATTTGAATTAGGAATTCCGCGTACAATACAAGTGGTTATTAACGATATATACATTTAATCGTATGTAATACCATTACGTATTACATTACCACTATGTATTACAAATTACTATAAAGTAGGAGGGTTTAAAATGCGAGATCTAAAAACATATCTCTCCGTGGCACCGGTAGTAAGTACTCTATGGTTCGGGTCTTTAGCGGGTCTATTAATAGAGATCAATCGTTTATTCCCAGATGCCTTGGTATTCCCATTTTTTTCATTTTAGTTATTGACTTGGGAAGGGGTGAAGAAGATTAGAAAAACAATCAAATATCTGTGACTAATCCCCTTCCCCTTCTTTATATTTTTTTTTAGAGTTTTTAGACTTAGAATAAGTTAGAAAAGAGAAAGAATAAAAGTGGATTCAACCTCAGTCAAACTCGGACTCGGCGCCGGGTTCCAATTGAATTAATAAAAAAAAGAGTGAGAACGGAAAAGAAAATGGGATGGCTAGGGCAAGAATATCATACAAGATACTTAAACGAAAAACTGTACTGCGATTCTAAATTTAGAAATCATTGTATTACTACTATAAATTTGATTTCAACGAAATCTTTCATAATTTTATTTCGAGTTACCAACTTCTTTTTTTTCTTTCTTCTTTTCTTCATTTTGGATCGGAAAATGGAAGAGTTGCGTGAATAAAAAATCCAAGGGAGGTTCATGGCCAAGGGTAAAGATGCCCGAGTAACGGTTATTTTGGAATGTACTCGTTGTGTTCGAAACGGTGTTAATAAGGAATCAATCGGCATTTCCAGATATATTACTCAAAAGAATCGACACAATACACCTAGTCGATTGGAATTGAGAAAATTCTGTCCCCGTTGTTACAAACATACGATTCATGGGGAGATAAAGAAATAGATGGAACCGATCGTCTGTGTGTCACCCTTTTCCAATCCAAGGAAGATGAAAAATTACATATATTAGACATATTTTATATTAAAATATAAAAAAACCAAATCCTATTTCTTAATTCTAAATCATTTTAGATCCGATCGAAATAGGATTTTCGGGAATTTTGGGATAAGGAATAAACAAACCATGGATAAATCCAAGCGACTCTTTCTTAAATCCAAACGATCTTTTCGTAGGCGTTTGCCCCCGATTGAATCGGGGGATCGAATTGATTATAGAAACATGAGTTTAATTAGTCGATTTATTAGTGAACAAGGAAAAATATTATCTAGACGGGTAAATAGATTGACCTTAAAACAGCAACGCTTAATTACTATTGCTATAAAACAAGCTCGTATTTTATCTTTGTTACCCTTTCTTAATAATGAGAAACAATTTGAAAGAAGCGAGTCGACCGCTAGAACTATAGGTCTTAGAACCAGGAATAAATAGGCTTACTCTTCAATTGAATTAAAATTATAATCCAAACTCAACCACGGATTGATGCTTTGTTCTAAAAAGACGAGAATCCCGATTTGATTGTGGTGTCGTAAGAAAAAAAAGAATCGGGGAAGAAGAATAAATCTTTTTTTTATTGAACATATTTGCTAATTTTGAACACTTTATCATATTATCATATTTTATCATACTAATTTCTACTCTACCTTCTCGGAGTTCATTCTCCAGAGAACTCCATTTTAAACATTCCGCTGGATTCTTTCCAATCTTTTTATTTTCTAATCTCATTGGAAACCATATAAAGACAATTTCTATTTAATATAGCGATTTGGGCAAGTATTTTACGATTAAGAAGCAACTGCTTCTTGTACAAATTGTGTATGAATCTACTATAACTGTAGTATACCTTATTATATCGAATTACTGCATTTATTCGAGCGATCCACAAACGGCGAAAATTTCTTTTTAGCTTACCTCTATCCCGATAAGCTGAAGCCAAAGCTCTTATTTTCTGTTGAGTAATAGTTCGAGTAAGTCTTGAATGAGCCCCTCGAAAGCTTGATGCAAATAAACGAATTTTTGTTCTACGTCTCCGAGCTATATATCCTCGTTTAATTCTAGTCATTGAATAAATGAAATGCAACTTTGATGAATAACTAATTGATTTCCTTTCTTTCAGTTATTCCTTTCTCCTTTCCGAGTCTATTAATAACAAAACGTATTTTTCCAATGTATAAAATCAAAATTCCACTGGCTTTTGCTACTATAACCTTCCCGACCACGATTTCTTTTTTTGTTCTAGGGATTTTACCTTAAAATACGAAATTGTATTGATACTAGGTATCAAAAAAAAATACGAAATTGTATTGATACTAGGTATCAAAAAAAAATAGAAATTGATAAAGAAATAGCGGGTTCCTTCGTTTCTATGGTTACCTCTTAAACGGTGAGGTCCTCTCTATACACCGGAGCTCCTTCTTTCATTTCATCAATGTTATTGTTAACTTGTACAGTTCACCCTCTTTGGCTCTACCCATGAATTTGCTAGTAATCGGTCTTTCACAACGAGATCCACCTATACAGTAACGGTATTTAATTATGAAGATTTGTTGGATAGCTGACCCTCTTAGTCCGCTCTTGGAAGAATAAGGCCATAATCTTTCGGTTAAATAGGATTTCCTCTGCTTAATGGATAAGCATTTGTTACCAATGGGGGATTCTTTCTCATCTAAAATGGAAAATAGAGGTGATTGGATTTTCACCAATAGAAACCATAAATTTGATACACAATAAAAGGATACGATAAATCTTTTTTATTTATTTTTAGGTAGTGAACGGGGTTGTTCCGTTCATTCTATCCTCTTCACTGGTACTGATCACTGATACGGGAAAATTTTTGTACTTTCTTTTGTCCCGGTCCATGGTCTGAACGAGTCGCACCTACACCCTAGTACATGTTCCTCGACGCTGAGGGCATCCCCGAAGGGCGGGCGATTTCGTAACATTTCTGATTGGCTGTCTTGTGTTTCTAATAAGTTGTTTAATAGTTGGCATGTTGAATTGTATACATAATGAGTTGGTTTAGATCAATCCTAACCGGATGATTATGAATTACTTCTATATTCTATATTAATAGTAATAGAAAAGATTATATTAACCCCCCCGGTAAGAAGATAAAATCTAAAATTGCGGATTTGCGTGAAATCCCTGCTATTTTTTATTCAACCGCTACAAGATCAACAATTCCATGAGCTTGGGCTTCTGTTGCTGACATAAAAACATCCCTTTCCATGTCTTCGGATACAACCCATAAGGGTTTGCCTGTTCTTTGTACATAAACCCTTGTGATGGTTTCGCGCAGCTTCAGTAGTTCTTCCGCTTCCAGGATAAATTCTCCCGTTTGTGCCTCATAAAAAGAACTAGCGGGTTGATGGATCATTACCCTGATGATTTAATAAAAGGTTTTCTCTATCTCGCACGATGAGTCAAAGATAATAAAAAAAAGATAGGATTAACAACCGTACAGGCATCCTTTGTGCATTGCATACGGCTCCACAATGGAATTCATTTTTTTTTACCTTCCGTCGAAGGAATAGAAAAAAGAGGCTCTATCAGACCCAGATCAGTAAATGATCCAATAACCACCCTTCCTTTTTTTAGTAATTTCGATACATAATCTAATGGTTTAGGTTTAGAAAAAAAAAACAATAAAAAAAATTCTCATATCGAATTCAAAGTGCCATGCTATTATTACTTAATATTCATATTTTATATTGCGAAGGCATAGTTTTCTTTTTTGTCTCAAATAAAAAACTCATTGGCGCCAAGCGTGAGGGAATGCTAGACGTTTAGTAATTTCTCCTCCGACCAGAATAAAAGATCCCATTGAAGCGGCTAATCCCATGCATATTGTCTGTACATCTGGTCGCACAAATTGCATAGTATCATAAATAGCTACTCCGGGTATTACCCATCCACCGGGAGAGTTTATAAATAAATACAGATCTTTGGTATCATCCTCTATACTGAGATATACCATAAGACCAATAAGTTGATTCGAGATCTCGCTATCAACCTCTTGGCCTAAAAAAAGTAATCTTTCTCGATAAAGTCGGTTGATTAGGATAAAATTGTATCCCTTAAGAACCGTGCGGGTACCTTTTGATACATACGGTTCAAAAAAAAATAGCGAAAAAAAGAATCAATGTTTAGATTCTAGCCTTCTTTAGAGGACTCTTTCTAACTTCTAATGAAGGGGCTTTTTCTTCCCTTTTTAAGAAATATGAGTTTTGGCTTTTGGCCCGCGGTCGTTTATCTATACTATAAATTTCAATAAATAAAAAACCAATTCATTAAATTTATCGAACTAACTTTTCATTGATGTATTGTTTTGTTTCATCGAGATAAAATTAAAATTGCGATGTCATTTTCTTGTTCCCGAATGGTCTTCTTCAATTCTTTTAGGTTTATGCTCTACTCCGAGTAAAGATCTGCCCGATTTGGATTTGCACATATAGAACAAATGCCCCAATAGCATGTCTTTTTGCTACGACTTCTTTTTTTTTTTCAATTTATTTCGGGCTTTTAACCAAATATTCAACCAACGTATTCATCATATTACTGGATTGATTAACGGTTTTATATCAATGCCATTTATAAATAGAATATGATACAAGTAGTAATCATAAAATAGATAGATTCCAAATTTAGTTTTTTCTAAGCGGAGCCTGGATACTTCATTTTATCAGTCCAACCAAGCAAACCATAAATTATTCTAATTGATAATATCAATCTGGATACCCCCCCAAAAATAGATCTAATTGCACTTCACGCTCCAAATTTTTGATAATTCAATCAATCTGTCTTGGGCGAAAGAGAGGATATCTCGATCGGGAGAGAGAACGGGGAAATACCATATGACCCAATATATCTGACAAGTCGCACTATACGTCAACCCACGATGCATCTTCCTCTCCAGGACTTCGAAAAGGTACTTTTGGAACACCAATAGGCATTAAAAGAAAAAGAATTAAGTACTATAAGCTCACTTTGATGTGGAAGCGTAACAACGGGTTTATTGTCTTAATAAATAAGATGGGCCTTTATCGGATTTTATCTTTTAGCATATTTTATACAGAGATTGAATAAGTTCACAAAAAAGGAAGACAGAGTGAATAAAGGAAAATTCTTCCGAATAGGTTTTTTGAATGATGAACAAATCCGTATACATTCACTCATATAAACATAGGATCAACTCCCATCCACCATTGCGTATTGGTACTTATCGAGTATAGAATAGATCTGCTTCTTTTTGTTCCTACGAATAGAATTGTTCCATTATTACTAAAAGAATAGACCAAATATTAATCCTTTCGCCAATGGAATCCCCTGAGGGGAGGTCCATAGCATAGTTTTTTTCAGTGCAATAAAATTAGATAGTGTCTATTTTTCGTTGATAAAGGGGTATTTCCATGGGTTTGCCTTGGTATCGTGTTCATACGGTTGTATTGAATGATCCCGGTCGTTTGCTTTCTGTTCATATAATGCATACAGCTCTAGTTGCTGGTTGGGCCGGTTCAATGGCTCTATACGAATTAGCAGTTTTTGATCCCTCTGATCCTGTTCTTGATCCAATGTGGAGACAAGGTATGTTCGTTATACCCTTCATGACTCGTTTAGGAATAACCAATTCATGGGGGGGTTGGAGTATCACAGGAGGGACTATAACAAATCCGGGTATTTGGAGTTACGAAGGTGTGGCCGGAGCACATATTGTGTTTTCTGGATTGTGCTTCTTGGCAGCTATCTGGCATTGGGTGTATTGGGATCTAGAAATATTTTGTGATGAACGTACAGGAAAACCCTCTTTAGATTTGCCGAAGATTTTTGGAATTCATTTATTTCTCTCAGGGGTGGCTTGCTTTGGTTTTGGCGCATTTCATGTAACAGGATTGTATGGTCCGGGAATATGGGTATCCGATCCTTATGGATTAACCGGAAGGGTACAATCTGTAAATCCTGCGTGGGGTGTCGAAGGGTTTGATCCTTTTGTTCCGGGCGGAATAGCCTCTCATCATATTGCAGCAGGTACATTGGGCATATTGGCGGGCCTATTCCATCTTAGTGTTCGTCCGCCCCAACGGCTATACAAAGGATTACGTATGGGAAATATAGAAACCGTCCTTTCGAGTAGTATTGCTGCTGTCTTTTTTGCAGCTTTTGTTGTTGCTGGAACTATGTGGTATGGTTCAGCAACAACCCCGATTGAATTATTTGGGCCCACTCGTTATCAATGGGATCAGGGATACTTCCAGCAAGAAATATATCGAAGAGTTGGTGCCGGGCTAGCCGAAAATAAAAGTTTATCAGAAACTTGGTCTAAAATTCCAGAAAAATTAGCTTTTTATGATTATATCGGTAATAATCCCGCAAAAGGCGGATTATTCAGAGCGGGTTCCATGGACAACGGGGATGGAATAGCTGTTGGGTGGTTAGGACACCCTGTTTTTAAAGATAAAGAAGGGCGCGAACTTTTTGTACGTCGTATGCCGACTTTTTTTGAAACATTTCCGGTTGTTTTGGTAGACGGAGACGGAATTGTTAGAGCCGATGTTCCTTTTAGAAGAGCAGAATCGAAGTATAGTGTTGAACAGGTCGGTGTAACTGTTGAGTTCTATGGCGGTGAACTCAATGGAGTGAGTTATAGTGATCCTGCTACTGTGAAAAAATATGCTAGACGTGCTCAATTGGGTGAAATTTTTGAATTAGATCGTGCTACTTTGAAATCCGATGGGGTTTTTCGTAGCAGTCCAAGGGGTTGGTTTACTTTTGGGCATGCTTCGTTTGCTTTGCTCTTCTTCTTCGGACACATTTGGCATGGTGCTAGAACCTTGTTCAGAGATGTCTTTGCTGGGATTGACCCAGATTTAGATGCTCAAGTAGAATTTGGGGCATTCCAAAAACTTGGAGATCCTACTACAAGAAGACAGGTAGTCTGATACAAGATTGCTCTGTTCCTTTTTGCCTTTATTTTTTGATTTGCCATAGGTAGGGTACCGGATAAATCTTGATTCGGATTGCTGACTTTTCGTTTCTTTGACTCTTGTCTTTGGTCTTTTTTTTTTATCCGGAAAAAGATCCCAACTAAACAGGTATGGAAGCTATAATTGTAAACCGAAATCAAATCTATGGAAGCATTGGTTTATACATTCCTCTTAGTCTCGACTCTAGGAATAATTTTTTTCGCTATCTTTTTTCGCGAACCGCCTAAAGTTCCAACTAAAAAGATGAAATGATTTCTCATTATCTCAATTGAAGTAATGAGCCTCACAATATTGTGAGGCTCATTACTTCAACTAGTCCCCGTGTTCCTCGAATGGATCTCTTAGTTGTTGAGAGGGTTGCCCAAAAGCAGTATATAAGGCATACCCAGTAAAACTTACAAGTAAACCAGATATAGAGATGGCAACTAGGGTTGCTGTTTCCATTATTATATAATTTCAAGACCACAATGGATCTACGATAAGATCATTTATTTACAATGGAATGGTATACAAAGTCAACAGATCTCACTGAATAAAAAAAATAGGATTTATGGCTACACAAACCGTTGAGGATAGTTCTAGATCTGGTCCAAGACGAACTATTGTAGGGGATTTATTGAAACCATTGAATTCGGAATATGGTAAAGTGGCTCCTGGGTGGGGAACTACGCCTTTGATGGGTGTCGCGATGGCTCTATTTGCGATATTTCTATCTATTATTTTGGAGATTTATAATTCTTCCATTTTACTGGACGGAATTTCAATGAATTAGATTCGCTTCACAACAACCCCTAAATAAACTTTTCAATAAAAAGTAAGTATGTGGGTCTCCGCTTTTTAGCCCACTCTTTTTTGGTAGTTCGATCGTGGAATTTCTTTTTTCTGTATTTCTGGAATATGAGTGTGTGACTTGTTATAATTGATCCTATGGATACGACAGAGAAAAAGTTGGTCATCTTGATCAAGATGATTTTATCTCGTTGGATATTCAGTCTAGGCTAGTATCTGGAGCACAGAATATATGAAATAGATTACAAAATATTAGAACAAATATTAGAACTATGATTCATACTTATCAGACCTCGTGGCCGGACTCCGAAAAAAGAGTTAGAAGTGATAAATAAAAAAAATTATTCTTTCGTTTATACTTATTTTTTTTTTATTAAAGGATTGATAAATTTCTTTGTCTTTTTTTTCATTATATTCATTATATTCAGTCATTGAATAAGTGATAATCCAAGGGTTCTTACTCAGGGAATTTTTGAACTTTTTTGGAAGGTTTTATTGAATCATCGTGGTTCTAGTCTGAATATAAGGTTTTAATTGCTTCATAGGGTCTTAACAAGAGAATTCCTATCAATAATAAAGAAAACAAGAGTAAAGTCGCATTACACACAAATCAAAGAAAAAAAAATAGGTAAATAGAAGATTCAAGAGGCCTGTAATGATCAATATAAACACGAATGAGCCGACTTGATATTTAGGCATTATAACCACAAAGAAGACTTTTCGGATTTTCATTCTTTCGTATCTTCAGAGAAAAAATTGAATCATAGGATTAAAAAGTTTCAAACTTATTATTACACATATCCGTTACGAGTGGTCTTTGGGTGTTTCTGTTTGAGCCGTACGAGATGAAATTCTCATATACGGTTCTCAGAGGGGGGTCCCCCTTGGTTTACCTATCTCAATAAAGTGTATGATTGGTTCGAAGAACGTCTTGAAATTCAGGCGATTGCAGATGATATAACTAGTAAATACGTTCCTCCTCATGTCAACATATTTTATTGTCTAGGAGGAGTTACGCTTACTTGTTTTTTAGTACAAGTAGCTACGGGGTTTGCTATGACTTTTTACTATCGTCCGACCGTTACTGAGGCTTTTGCTTCTGTTCAATATATAATGACTGAAGCTAACTTTGGTTGGTTAATCCGATCAGTTCATAGATGGTCGGCAAGTATGATGGTCTTAATGATGATCCTGCACGTATTTCGCGTGTATCTTACTGGTGGCTTTAAAA